ATTCGATTCATTCCATTTTATTATTAAATATAAAAAAATGAAATTTTTCGAATTTTAGAATATTAAAGATTATAACGATTAAAGTAAAAGCGGGTAGCGGGAATCGAACCCGCATCGTTAGCTTGGAAGGCTAGGGGTTATAGTCGACGTTGATTCATCATTTTTAACGTCTCTAATTCAAAACTGAACGTGAAACTTTGGTTTCATTCGGCTCCTTTATGGAAGATGGATAAATTCCCAGATTCAGACATGAACGAAATAAAAAAATCCGACCCATAACGTCTATGTCAGCTTTTCTGTCTGAATCTATTCAGAACAACCCGCTTTCTAGACGATCCCTATAGAAAAGAGGAGGGTTATATTCTAACAATCTTTCTAGTTACTTCGTTCTCTACTTCTATTTGAAAGAATCCTTAGGAAAAGCGTTTTGTTTCCACCGAGCTAAAAAAATTTCTCGATGTCTTTAGTAAACCAAAGACATTGTTTAATAGCTGTTTTGCTTCAATTTCCTCTATATAAATTTTCAATTATATAAATTGAAAATTGAAGATTTAGTTACGATTAGAAATACACTTTTTATCTTTATCCATGGGTCCGTTACTCATACTCATTCAATTGGAAGTATTGATCCAATAAAAAAAATTATGTTTCGTAATCTCATAATCCAATTTTTCCATTTTAAATTGATTCTTGGATACAAATCACGAGAATGTATATTCTTCCTCGAATTTTTCATTGAGAGGTAAAGGATTCAATCCTTTTAAGAACTAAAGTTTTTGTTCGGAATGAATATATGAATATGAATCAAACCGAAAGACCCTTTAACTATATAGGGGGTTGTAGAACGAATCACACTTTTACCACTAAACTATACCCGCTACAATCCGATTATTGTATAGAATCGGACCTTTTGTCGACCCTAATCAAAAGTAAAACAAAAGATCAGAAAAAAATCATGAAAACGAGAGCGTTTACGTGTTGTATCAGAGGACCTAATGAGATTAGGAAAAGAGGATTCATTTAATTTAAATAACTAAATACCAAGTGTTTTTTTGCCCGAGGTTTTTGACCTATACGTCTCGAACTTAAGCCATAACACAAAAATGGATTGTGTCAAGAAACGACAGTTCCCTTTTTCTTATTTAAACTGGAATAAAAGGACTAACTAAGAAAGAAACGGCACTTTGATTCGATATCATTTGATTCTATATCATAGAAATTGAAAAAGTTTTTTATTTATTTTTAATCGCAATAACAAGCAAGTGTTTTTCTTTTTTTTTCAAAATTCAAAAATATTTTTATTTATGATTCGTTGGAACAAAAGGGCGGGCCCGGCTAAGTACTGACCAGGCCGGGCCGTGAAACTAAAAAGCCCCTTCGGACGAAATCAAAAAATAATAGTCTATACTATGACGGGCGTTTTCAAGCCTTATTTTTTATAATGTAACATAGTATTATCCTTTTTCAATTGGGAGGAGAGATGGCTGAGTGGACTAAAGCGTCGGATTGCTAATCCGTTGTACGAGTTTTTCGTACCGAGGGTTCGAATCCCTCTCTTTCCGTTTTTGTTGATGACTTGGTATTTTCTTTCGAATTTATCGCGAGCTCTTTTTTTATTTAATTAATAGTTAAAAATGAATAGTTAAAGAAGTTTAAGGATGTGGAATAGATAAAATCTTACTAATAACAGTTTAAAATCAAGCAAAGAAAACAAAAACCTTATCTTTTATTCTTCACGTCCAGGATTACGTCCTGGATCATTAGACAGGAATCCGAAGATAAAGAGAGAAACAAAGAATATCACTACCGTGTAAACAAATAGTTTGAGAGTAAGCATTACACAATCTCCAAGATTTTTTTTAGGAAAAAAGAGAATAGATTCTCCACTTTTATACCGCATACCCTACTTTTTTATTTTGACACCAAGAAATGCAGTGGGGTGATCCGGATTTGTCGCGGTTGTACAATAATTTCAATATTTGAATTGAGGGTGTAGGACTTATCTGATCTTATCAATTCTACGAATTTTTTTTTTTCGAATAAATAATGAATTTATCTGGGACTTTATTAAAAATATCATCGAAAACTTACAGCAGCTTGCCAAACAAAGGCTAAGAGAAAAAAGAACAGAGGTATTACTGGCATAATATCTACAATTGGATTCAAAAAAGCGTAGGCTTCGGGCAATTTGGCGACGAAAAAATTACTGGAAAAAAGAGCAGAATTAAGGTAGATACAGATTAAACTAAATATATTAAGCATAACAAACATTTTGTTTTGGGGATAATTGTATTTTTTTTGATTGAGTTATTAATAAATTGAGTTTTTTATTATTATAAATATGTTATTATTGATAGAAGAAAAAAAATGAATAAAAAGAAAATAAGATAGACCAAAAAACTTTCTTTGATTTGAACTCACCCAATCAAAAATCCTTCTATATCTCAAATCAAAAGAGAATAGAATAAATCATACTTTCGTACAATATCTTAATTGAATTATATGTAATGATCAATAAATTAAGTTTAATTCTATGTCTACATGTATAGTCTACATGTATAAAAATTCTAGTAATCTATTTTATAAATAATAGATATTTAGACTGGAGTTGACGAATAACCCGTACCAATATTAGTGTTTATTAGTGTCTAATAGAAAAAAATGGGGCGTGGCCAAGTGGTAAGGCAACGGGTTTTGGTCCCGCTATTCGGAGGTTCGAATCCTTCCGTCCCAGATCATATCCCGTATATAATTATTATTATATAATGTGATCATTATATTAATATATTGATAATATATATATCATACATAATAAAATAATATATATAAAATATATATCATAATAAAATATATAAAAAAAAATTGCCTTTTCGAACAGCCTTCTGTATTAAGAATAGAATATTGGTATAGAATGTGATTCTTATTTCTTTTTTTAATAATCTGCGGAATCATATCTTTTTCACAAATTTAATCGAGTTCAAATAACACGCATATGAAATAGTAAATTTCATTCATTTGCGATTCGTTAAGATAGTACCTATTTTACAGATTTTAAAGTATAAATATGAAAAAATAACAACATAAAATTTCAATCTTCCCTTGCATCAGTGTTTTTTTATCTATCTTTTTTTACTCACAGATGGTTTAATCCAATATCCAATATGGATTTCTCTCTCTCTTACTGATGATAAAAAAAGAAAGGTCCTTGCTGGAAAACTTTATGTTATGCAAAATACAAATAATTGTATAATTGTATCGGATAGGAAATTTTTCAATCAATTAAATCTTTGTAAAGAACTCTTATGAGTTCTTGGTACTTGAAGAAGTGTGAAATTGTTGAATTTATCCTATCACTATTACGTTACTTGAAGATACAGATTCAAAATAACTTGTTTATTCGTGTTATATTAGTTATAATTAGTTAACTAATTTGATTTTTACAATAAAAAGATTCTAAATTTAAAAATTTAGAAAAAAAAATTATTTCTATTTTATAGAATTTCCAGTATTTAATTCTATTAATCTAAAAAAATAGGGTTAAATAGATTACTATGTACCGACCGAACCAATGATTATTCATGATTCCATAATTGAATCAATTACATATGGGTTCCAAACTGAAGGAATGTTATGGTAAAACTTCGTTTAAAACGATGTGGTAGAAAGCAACGTGCGACTTGAAGGACATGATCAGCTGTGGAGTCTTACATCCACCATTTTTTTATATATTATATAGGAATGAAAGTGCTCTTGGCTCGACATCATTTGTTCTGTTCCGCTGGAACCCTCTTTTTTTTTTTGGGGGGGGGTGATGTAATTATAGTACAGGATGGAGCTCGAGTAGAAAGATTTTTTTTTCAGGGGCAATAATCTAGGGTTAGTATCAATCAATAAATTGGAACAACTTCGTAAGTATATTTTCGATACATAAACCTAAAAGGTTCTATTCGAGAAAATTTCCAATTCAAAAGGAAGGTGTATTACGCAGGAATCAACCATTCGTATGATTCTTTGACAGAAAGAAATCACAAAAAATGATATGTTGCTGCCGTTTTGAAAGGATTTAAAGATCACCGAAGTAATGTCTAAACCCAATGATTCAAGGCAAAGATCCTGGAACAAGTAAATACCTTTTTCAATTGTCTTAACAACTAGATCAGAATGAAGAATCAAAATAGATTCTAAAGGAGACAGACAATAAAAGGGTTAGAGACCACTCAATAAATGAAATATCTAAAAGGGTTCTCTTTTGAGTTATTTCAGAGTTATCCAACTTGAGTTATGAGGGTGCAAATACGACTAATTTTATTTTTTGTTGGGTAAGAATAAGAAAAAAAAGTACTTAAATCAATAGTCTAATTAATTTGATGATTTTATGGATATATTTGATATTGTAATTCGATACATAGACATAATTTCTAATTTTCTTGAGCCGTACGAGGGGAAAACTTCTTATACGTTTCTAGGGGGGGGGTATTGTTCATCTATCCCAATGGGCCATTTATCGAATCGTTGCAATTGATGTTCGATCTCGACGAGAGGGAAGAGATCTTCGGAAAGTGGGTTTTTATGATCCGATAAAGAATCAAATCTATTTAAATGTTCCTGCTATTCTAGATTTCCTTGAAAAAGGCGCTCAACCTACAGGAACTGTTCATGATATTTCAAAAAAGGCGGGGGTTTTTACGGAACTTCGCCTTAATCAATAAACAAAATTCAATTAATGAAATAAAATCGAAAAAAGAAGGTGTGGATGATTTGTATATAGCTTTGTATAACCTTTTCTTTGCTAGTTCCTCTTTTGTTCTATTCATATCATACTTCCGTTTAGTATTGTTACTATAGAATGGTGTCGTTTATTTATAACGACAAAAAATGGATTTCGATTTTATTGATATGATATAATAATGGATCCAATAATTTAAAATCGAAATAAAATAGTAAAATAGTATAGAAATAGAAAAAGATCAAGTGAATAAATAAGAAATGACGTAGAAGTAATTGGGTCTATAGACATAAAAATTTGCATTACCGTCAATGGGGTGATTTTCGTTGGAACTCTACGAACAAAAAAAAACAAAGGACTAAACCTGTTTATTTTAGTTATTGAATAAACCTCATTTTTTTCTACTTCTCCCCCGTCTTCCTTAATTTAGTCTTCCACCTATATTATATTATATATAGTGCCAATCCAACACAAGTCCTTAGTTTTTTTATATTTCAATTTAAATAATTTGAATTTGATTAATTTTAATTGATTGAAATCAGAATTGTTAGTTCGATTTAGAGTTTGTTTTATCTTTTGTATGCTTTTCTCAATATTCATATTGACAACAGTGTATCAAATAAATATAATCCGATCGTGGATAAATGGATCCATTTATCCCTGTTCCATAGATTTTATTTCATTTAAATAATGGGTTCTTGGATTTTCTGTCATACAAAAAGTCTTTTTTGATTAAGATTAAAATCAATAAAACTCGATATATACTAATTAATGGGTAATATAAGAGACAATAGGCGGTCTATAAACTTTGACTTTATCCCTATTTTATCTTTTATCTGAGAATTTTTTGTATTTTCGTCGGATTTGTTCATTTTTATTGTGAACAGAGTGGATTAGAATTTTTTTTTTTCATTTTTTTTTTAATGGTTTGATTGCATTGTGCCATTCAATTTCGTTATTTATTGGGATTCTGATTGTATCTACGCATTCTAATTAGTTTTTTGGGGTTGCTAACTCAACGGTAGAGTACTCGGCTTTTAAGTGCGGCTAGCATCTTTTACACATTTGTATGAAGCAAGAGATTCGTCCATACCATCGGTAGAGTTTGGAAGACCACGACTGATCCTGAAAGGAATGAATGGAAAAAGCAGCATGTCGTAGCAATGGATAATTCTGAGAATATTTCATTCTTACTGAATAGGTCCCAAATCTTATTTCAATTGTTTAAATTCGTGGTGTCTAACAATTTTTTAAAAAGAATCTTTTGGGGGGTCGAGTGAATAAATGGGTAGAGCCTTACTATAAGGTTCCAATTATAGGGAAATAAAAAGTAACGAGCTTCTGTTCTTCATTTTTGAATGATTACCCCATCTAATTAGACGTTAAAAATATATTAGTGCTTAATGCGGGAAAGGCTTTTCTGATGAGTGGATTAGAAATTTCTTATGAGTCCTAACTATTAGCTATTCCACTTTATGGGGTAGAGATAAATGTGTAGAAGAAGGCAGTATATTGATAAAGAGATTTTTTTTTCAAAATCAAAAGAGCGATTGGATTGAAAAAATAAAGGACTTCTAACTACCTTGTTATCCTATAAATGAACATAAGGGGCTAGAGAGTCCGTTGATGAGTTTGACTTGTTTCCGAGGTATCTCGTTTTTTCTTACTATAAATACCTTGTTTTGACTGTATCGTACTATGTATCATTTGATAACCCAATAAATTACCTATTTTTTTTCTGGTTCAAATCGAATTTTAAATGGAAGAATTTCAAGGATATTTAGAATTAGATAGATCTCAGCAACATGACTTCCTATACCCACTTATCTTTCGGGAGTATATTTATGCACTTGCTCATGATCGTGGTTTAAATAGATCCGTTTTGTTGGATAATGTAGGTTATGACAAGAAATCTAGTTTACTAATTATAAAACGTTTAATTAGTCGAATGTATCAACAGAATCATTTTCTTATTTCCGTTAATGATTCGAATCAAAATCGATTTTTGGGGTACAACAAAAATTTGTATTCTCAAATGATATCGGAGGGATTTGCAGTCATTGTGGAAATTCCGTTTTCCCGAAGATTAGTATCTTCCTTAGAGGAGACAGAAATCGTAAAATCGTATAATTTACGATCAATTCATTCAATATTTCCTTTTTTCGAGGACAAATTCCCACATTTAAATTATGCATCAGATGTACTAATACCCTACCCCATTCATCTGGAAATCTTGGTTCAAAACCTTCGCTACTGCGTGAAAGATCCCTCTTCTTTGCATTTATTACGGCTCTTTCTTCACGAGTATTGTAATTGGAATAGTCTTATTACTCCAAAAAAATCTATTTTTGCAAAAAGTAATCCAAGATTATTCTTGCTCCTATATAATTCTTATGTATGTGAATACGAATCCATTTTACTTTTTCTCCGTAACCAATCTAATCATTTACGATTAACCTCTTCTGGGATCTTTTTTGAGCGAATATGTTTTTATGAAAAAAGAAAATATCCTGTTGAAGAAGTCTTTGCTAACGATTTTCCGGCCACCTTATGGTTCTTCAAGGATCCTTTTATGCAGTATGTTAGATATCGAGGAAAATCTATTCTGGCATCAAAAGAAACTCCTCTTCTGATGAATAAGTGGAAATATTATCTTGTCAATTTTTGGCAATGTCATTTTTATGTATGGTCTCAACCAGGAAGAATCCATATAAACCAATTATCCAAGCATTCCCTTGATTTTTTGGGTTATCTTTCAAGCATACGACCGAATA